GCGTCTAGGGGGGGAGGGGCGGCTGGGCTGGGAAGGTCTCTCGAGCCTCTTTTTTCTTCGCGCCAGATGAGATGATGATTAGTGGGTCAGGTCCAGTGTGTGCTCTTGATCACAATCACTAAAGGGGCGGGCTGCCCTTTCAATCAATCTCCGGCCGCTGTGCGAGTTGTAAGGAGTCTTGGTCTCGAGTCGAGCTGGGGCGTCATTTCATTCTCGTAACGGGAGTGCACCGCAAGACCAGACAAGTTACTCCCTCGCCTCGCAGCGGCGGCATCTGGCTTTTAAGTTAAGTCATTTCCTAAGACGGCTCCTCTTATTCTACGATAATCCAAGCAGCAGCTCCGCTCGGAACCAGTCGATTCCTGAGCCATTCGTTCTCCCCTCTCGGTTGGCGTTTGCCAGCCACTAGAGCAAGTAAGAGAACCTACAGTGAATGAACTTAAAGAACCGCAGATTTTGACCAGATTGTACACCTTTGTGTCTGGCTATGTATATGGATGTGCATAAAGAAGGGACGGGACATCTCTCTCCTTTTTTTTGGGGGGGGGGGGGGGGGAAGAGAGAGGGAATAAGCTGCAGCGGCACCTCACGAACTTCTTACTGGGGCAGCACCATCCTATAGGCGCGAGTGTTTGGATGCACGTGTTTTGTTCATATTCCTGCGCAGTTAAGAGAAAAATTGTCCCCAAGGCAACCACTTGTGTCTTTCTTGGATATGCTCAGTCCGGGTATAGATGCTATGACGTGAAATCCAAGAGACTCGATGTATCCTTGAATGTTCTCTTTAATGAGGTCGCCTCATATTTTCCTTAACCTAATTAATCAGCCCCGGGGGAGAATGGTGATGGAGATGTATTGCGGCCTTCTCCTGTTCATCAACTCGAACCTCATTCTTCTGCAGTTGATGTTACGGATCAGCCTCACTCTTCAGGCTTGAAGACCTGCATCTTCCGCCGATTGTCAGCCTGTTCAGCTGACCTCAGAGGATTCCAGTCACCCGGCACAGCATGTTTATTCTCGGCGGCGATTACATTATGTTTCCCAGGCTAATACTACTCCAGAAGATCAGCAGTCTAGCCCAGTCGCTTCCTCAGATTCTGGATCCCTCTCTCAGGTTCGTCGATCCTCTCAAGTTTCTTATCCTGTTGAAGGATTTTTGTCTTATCTTATGAATCGTTTTCCCCAAAACATCGAGCTTACCTCATGTCAGTTCAATCTTCTCATGAACCTGAATCATTTGCTGAAGCCTTCAATCATTCTTGCTGGAGAGATGCTATGCAGGAAGAAATCAATGCCCAGGAAAAAAATAAAAAGACTTAGTCTCATTGCCTGCAGGGAAACAAGCCATTGGCTGCAAGTGGATTTACAAGATCAAGCATAAAGCAGATGGCTCGGTAGAGAGATACAAAGCTAGATTAGTAGCTAAAGGATTCCTTCAAGAATATTGAGTCGAACCCCTTTAAAGATAGGGGAAACATTTGCCCCAGGTTGCTAAAATGACAACCATTCGTGGCATTCTTGCCTTGGCGGCCATAAAAAAGACGCCCTTATTTTAACTTGATGTGAAGAATGCCTTTCAACAACATAAGGGAAGGGGGGATCCGCAAGAAGAAGTTTCTATTCAGCCTCCTCCAACTCCAGGCTTCTCTTCTCCTAGGAATCCTAACTTGGTATGCAAGCTCAAGAAAGCGATTTACGTTACGGCCTCCGACAAGCTAAAGCAGGCACCCTTATTAGCTCTTGGTGCCTGCTTTCAGAAATTTAGCTCGTTTCTCACTGCTTCATTTTTGATAAAGGGTTCGTAGCCGTGCGGATTCTTCCATGTTTGTTCGTCGACGTCATAGTCGTTGCCTCATCCTTCTTTTATACGTTGACGACAACATTCTCACCGGGAATGATTCTTCTCTTTTATTTGATTTCATCAAGGAGCTTGGCAACTAATTTGTCTCTTTCATCCGCTGCATTACTTTCTCGGCATGGAGGTATCTCGCTCCACCTCTGGACTTCGCCTAACCCAAACAAAGTATACTCTTGAATTCTTATCTCGTCCATCCTGCCCTGCGCTACGCCTATATCTCCAGGTGCCAAGCGCCCCTACTCCTAAAAAAAAAGGCAGGCTGCCCTGACGACCGACGCTCTACCTCGGGCTTTTGTTCTTGGCCGGAATCTCATTTCCTGGAGCGCTAAGAAGCAGCCCCTTCCTTACTCACCTCTTAATCTATAAAAAAAGCCCTATTAGTCAAGCTTTGAAGCAAGCTGCTAGAAGTAGCGCGCTAGCGCTTTACTAATAGAATATCAAGTCAAGTAAAGGCTCTTCTCATCGAGAGTAGCTTCTTTTCAGGTACAAAAAGAAAATCAACATTTGATACCTCTTCTGACTTTCCGTTTTCCAACAGCAATTACACATTCCCTCGGCCTCTGATTACAGTCGAAGTGCCATTGCCCATATATATATATATATATGAAGAACCTAGTTCTTCAATCATATCTGCACCTTCAAATTCTTCCTTTCGGAAGAAAATATGATGCGAGGACCCGATCCACCAACTATCTGAAATGTTGGCAAACAGGGCCGTAGTAGTGACCAACACTACCTTTTCCTGATCATCATGGCTTTTTCCCTTTGCCCTTCTTTTATGGGCACTCAAAACTCAAGTTACCTTTCTTCTTGCAGGACCAACACTCTATGTTTTTCAGGTCCTTCTGCACTCACTTTGTGCTTTTTCTTCTTTTGAAACATATTCTTTTGCGCAGCATTAGTCTTTTCAGACTGCTGTTCAAATCTCTTTTCAGCTTCTGCCTAAAGAAAATGGTCAGATCAATCATAGTTAAAGGAAGAGTTTCACGGGAGAGAGTGGTTGTCAAAGACTCAAACGACTTCAGCAGACTTTCCGGTCACTGATCACGATCAGTCATTTTGACTCTCACTGCTACAAATTCTTTGAGAATCTTCTCCATCTTGTCTAAGTGCTGAGACACGCTCGTCCCCTCTTGCATCTTGCTTGGAAAAAACCGTTGCCGAAGAAACTTCATGTTTACCATTGTCACTGACTCATACATTCTCTGTAGAGTCTCCCCGATTTCTCATGCAGACTCAATGTCTCCCACTGAAACTAGTATCTTATCCTTGACCACCATTAGCGCAGCTTCGAAGAACTTTTTGACTGTCTACAACTATGGATGCTGTTCATATGCTTTCTTTTGTTGTTTGGCTACAACAACATCAACTTGATTGAAGAAGCCATTAGCGCCAGATCTGCGGGCTTCTCTTTTCTCAAGAATGAAAAAAAAAAAAAGATCCTGTTCTTTGAGAAGCAACTGCATTCTCATCTTCCAAACATCTACATTTAGAGGTTCCATTTTGCGATGCTTGACAATCGTATGCGTTAATGCAGTAATCATATCAGCAACCATAGATCCAGAAGATTGTATCGCTACCATATCCGCACAACCTGGGCTCTCATACCAGAAGATAACAATCTTTAGCTGAAAGAAAGAAAATTTTTCTAGGAATGTGCAGAGCTGAAACCTGCTGTTGTTGAGTGGCAGCAAATGAGAAAGACATCTAGTTTGATTTGATTAGAAAAACTATATATATATAATTATATAAAAAGTGAAGTTTTAAATAGGAAAATAGAAAACTCTTTGAGATCACTCCACTATCTCTAGACAACGGATTTCTTCGACGTGTGTGTATACTACTCTCATCTCAAAACCCAACCTCAGAAAAACGGCAGGCTTTCCCTTCATTTGTTTGTGCCCTTTGATTGAGTCCTTTTAAAAGACCCAACGGATCCCCCAAGGGGCGTGTCTAACTACCTCATAGATAGCATCCACAAGACACTGAATTCGCCTAGAAATGGGTGCATCTTTTTGCTATCTCTCACGACCTTTCGGTCCCCGGTTTCACTGGAAAATTGGAGGGTCATAAACCGCCCTCTACAGTTGCAAATGTGAAACGGTGCTAAAGCAGGACCCGTGACTATGAAAAATGACTGCTCAATCGAGACTTGAGTCACCTTGGAGTAAAGCCACATACTCAACAACGTTTCTGTCTGAACTGTGGAATCCCTAAAAACATACTATAATAACTTCAAACACTAGATCTGCGGATCTACGTGTATTCAAAAATTCTGGTCTTCTTCAATCAGGTTCTCAAACCAATCAGGGAACTTCCAAAGACCAAACGATTTAATCCCAAACTATTTCTGGCGGAACCTTCCGAGTTTTTAGAGAAAAACCACGCGGAATTTTTGCGATATTTTGAGACTTATTGTTTCAAAGCGGCGAAAACTCTCGCGAAATTCCCACGGCGAAGCCTCGAGATACTTTTCACTTGTCTTCTGCGACTACTCGACTTTTGCAAGTCCTTATCTCGACAAAATCTCCTTAAAGTCTCCTCTATCTCAGAGTCTATTCTAAAAAAAAAAAGAAACCAATAGCCCTATAATGGATAATGGATTGAGTTACATAGTAACACCCAGGTTTGGAACCCACTTTTTAGAAGTTCATGTGCACGCATGCATGTGTCATCACCTCATTGGTCGGAGGTCCATAGAAGAAAAATTGTATTCTATATTTATTTCGTTTTTCTTAGAAGAGAGAAAGGGTACGCTCTCTAGAAGATTTGCTCGGGGCTGTTCACTTTCACTTGGTCGCCTGGTATCTTGAAACCCCTTTGCTTGCGGGGGCAGGAATGGAAACGTCTGAGAGAGCGCTTCGCGAAAGAATCGTGTGGCGCGGTGAAAGGTTTCCCGTTGGGGTTTCCGGCCCCCCTGGTCTTCACCTAATTGTGGAAGAGGGGAGGTGAGTTGAGTATCAACTCTATCTCTCGCGCCTTTCTTCAGCTTGTTCCTCTTCGTCTATTCGGGACGGGCAGGCAGCCCACATACATGAAGAGAAGAAGAGAGGGGGGGTTCCTTGATATTAAGGTGTCAAGGCGGTCGAAGAAGGCCACAAGTGGAAGCAACCGATGCTTTGGTCATTCAGTTGACTCCTTG